GTTGATGTCGCTTAAATATTAAAGCAAGACACTGAAAATGTCTAGATGAGCCCTACACAACTCCATAAACACACAGCTTTGGTCCTGACCTTACTATTAGTCCCCAGCAAACTTACACATGCAAGCATCCACACCCCAGTGAAAATGCCCTTTAAGTCCACCTAACCAAGAGGAGCAGGTATCAGGCCCGCAAATCCAATGCAGCCCACAACACCTTGCTAAGCCACACCCCCACGGGATACAGCAGTGACAAAAATTAAGCAATAAACGAAAGTTTGACTTAGTTATGCTAACACCCTAAGGGTTGGTAAATTTCGTGCCAGCCACCGCGGTCATACGATTAACCCAAACTAATACTTACCGGCGTAAAACGTGTTTAGAATTCCCAAACAATAAAGTTCAACCAAAACTAGGCCGTAAAAAGCTACAGCTGAAATAAAAACCTCAACGAAAGTGACTTTAACAAATCCGAATACACAATAGCTAGGACCCAAACTGGGATTAGATACCCCACTATGCCTAGCCCTAAACCAGGACATTTAACTAAACTAAAATGTTTGCCAGAGTACTACTAGCAACAGCTTGAAACTCAAAGGACTTGACGGTGCTCCACATCCCCCTAGAGGAACCTGTCCTATAATCGACAAACCCCGATAAACCTCACCACCCCTTGCTAATACAGCCTATATACCGCCATCTCCAGCAAACCTTAAAAAAGCTCTACAGTAAGCACAATTATCATGCATAAGTACGTTAGGTCAAGGTGTAGCCCATGAGGTGGAAAGAGATGGGTTACATTTTCTCAAAAAGAATAACCCACGAAAACTTTTGTGAAATTTCAAAAGCCAAAGGAGGATTTAGAAGTAATTTAAGAATAGAGAGCTTAATTGAACCAGGCCATGAAGCACGTACACACCGCCCGTCACCCTCCTCAACCCACCAACAACCGAAAATCATATTACCCACCCATATTGGTACCCGATCCAGAGGAGACAAGTCGTAACAAGGTAAGCATACTGGAAAGTGTGCTTGGAATAACCAAAGTGTAGCTTAAATAAAGTATCTGGCTTACACCCAGAAGATTTCAACTCAACAGACCACTTTGAGCCAGACCTAGCCCTACAAACCCCTAACTCAACTACCAACACAACCCAAACTAACTAAACCATTTACACCAATAAAAGTATATGCGATAGAAATTATCAATAGGCGCCATAGAGATAGTACCGCAAGGGAAAGATGAAAGAACAACTAACAGCACAAAACAGCAAAGACCAACCCTTTTACCTTTTGCATAATGAACTAACCAGAAAAACTTTGACAAAGAGCCCTTTAGCCAAAAACCCCGAACCCAGACGAGCTACCTGCGGACAGCACAGAGAACTAATTCATCTATGTTGCAAAATAGTGAAAAGATCTTCAGGTAGAGGTGAAAAGCCTAACCGAGCCTGGCGATAGCTGGTTGTCCAGGAACTGAACCTAAGTTCAACTTAAAATTTGTCCAAAGAACACAACATCAAATCTCAACGCAAATTTTAAACATAGTCAACAGAGGTACAGCTCTGCTGACAAGGGACAAACCCCACCTAGAGAGTAACCCCACCCCCTTTTTTTCATAGTAGGCCTAAAAGCAGCCACCAATAAAGAAAGCGTTCAAGCTCAATTAGCAATAGTTCCAAAAATCCCAAAATCTACCCCCAACTCCTAGAACCCCACTGGACTAATCTATAGTATAGAAGAAACAATGTTAGTATTAGTAACAAGAACAACTTCTCCACGCACCAACTTATATCAGAACGGACCTACCACTGATAGTTAACAGCCAGACTCCCACACACCCCCAAACATCCACAAGTCATAACTCACTGTTAACCCGACACAGGAATGCGTACTGGAAAGATTAAAAGAAGCAGAAGGAACTCAGCAAACACAAATCCCGCCTGTTTACCAAAAACATCACCTCTAGCATGACAACTATTAGAGGCATCGCCTGCCCAGTGACATATGTTCAACGGCCGCGGTACCCTGACCGTGCAAAGGTAGCATAATCATTTGTTCCTTAATTAGGGACTTGCATGAAAGGCCTAACGAGGATTTTACTGTCTCCTACTTCCAATCAGTGAAATTGACCCCCCCGTGAAGAGGCAGGGATAACCCTATAAGACGAGAAGACCCTACGGAACTTTAATTAACTAGTCTAATCATAACCTATACAAACCTAACAGGAGCAACTTTCCATGACCTAGATTAGCAATTTTGGTTGGGGCGACCTCGGAGTACAAAAAACCCTCCGAATGACCATGCACCCAGACTTCACCAGTCAACGTGCCTCGTTATCAACTCAATTGACCCAAGTAATTGATCAACGGAACAAGCTACCCTAGGGATAACAGCGCAATCCTATTTCAGAGTCCATATCGACAATAGGGTTTACGACCTCGATGTTGGATCAGGACATCCTAGTAGTGTAACCGCCACTAAAGGTTCGTTTGTTCAACGATTAAAGTCCTACGTGATCTGAGTTCAGACCGGAGCAATCCAGGTCGGTTTCTATCTATAAACCTTTTCTCCCAGTACGAAAGGACAAGAGAAACTGGGCCCACTCTACAAGAGCGCCCTAGAACCAAATAGATGACCAAGTCTAAACCTAGTAAATCCCCCAATAACCAACCCAAAACTAGGGTTTGTTAAGATGGCAGAGCCCGGCAAGTGCCTAAAACTTAAACCTTTATGATCAGAGGTTCAACTCCTCTTCTTAACACAATGATTTTCACAAACACCCTATGCCTAACAATTCCAATCCTCTTAGCCGTAGCGTTTCTGACACTAACAGAACGAAAAGTCCTAGGACATATACAATTCCGTAAAGGCCCAAACACCGTGGGGCCCCACGGACTACTACAACCAGTCGCAGATGCAATAAAACTATTCACCAAAGAATCCCCTCACCCACTCGCATCATCCAAACCCATATTCGTCATCGCCCCAACACTAGCCTTCACCCTAGCTCTCAGCCTATGAACCCCACTCCCAATACCACACCCCCTCATCAACCTTAACCTCAGCATCCTATTTATTCTAGCTATGTCCAGTCTAACCGTATACTCCATCCTATGATCAGGATGAGCATCAAACTCAAAATACGCCCTAATTGGGGCACTACGAGCAGTAGCACAAACAATCTCATACGAAGTGACCCTAGCAATCATTCTACTATCCATTATACTTGTTAACGGATCATTCACATTATCAACTTTAACCACCACCCAAGAACGAATATGACTGATTCTACCAACATGACCCCTAGCCATAATATGGTTTACCTCAACCCTAGCCGAAACTAACCGAACCCCATTCGATCTCACCGAAGGGGAATCAGAACTAGTATCGGGCTTCAACGTAGAATACGCAGCAGGCCCATTTGCCCTATTTTTCATAGCTGAATATACCAACATCATCCTAATAAATGCCCTCACCTCCACCTTATTCTTGGGCGCATTCCACAACCCTCTCCTACCAGAACTATACACACTCAACCTCACCACTAAAACCCTAATCCTAACTTTCTTATTCTTATGAATCCGAGCATCCTACCCACGATTCCGCTATGACCAACTAATACACCTACTATGAAAAAATTTCCTCCCACTCACCCTGGCCCTATGTGCATGACACATGACCATACCCATCTCACTTGCAAGCATCCCCCCACAAACATAGGAAATATGTCTGACAAAAGAATTACTTTGATAGAGTACATAATAGAGGTTATTAACCCTCTTATTTCTAGAAATACAGGAGTCGAACCCATACCTGAGAACTCAAAATTCTCTGTGCTTCCCACAATACACCATATTCTAATAGTAAGGTCAGCTAATTAAGCTATCGGGCCCATACCCCGAAAATGTTGGTTTATACCCTTCCCATACTAATCAACCCCATAACCCTAAGCATCATCATACTTACACTGTTCTCAGGAACAATAATCACAATACTTAGCTCTCACTGACTCCCAGCCTGAATGGGACTAGAAATCAACATGCTCACAATAATCCCTATTCTAATGCTAGAACGTAACCCCCGATCAACAGAAGCAGCTACCAAGTACTTCCTCACACAGGCCACAGCATCCATCCTACTTATAACAGCCGTAGTGATTAACGCAATATTCTCTGGCCAATGAACAATCACAAAAATCTTCAACCAACCAGCATCATACATTATTACCATCTCCATTGCCATAAAATTAGGACTAGCCCCCTTCCACTTCTGAGTACCAGAAGTATCCCAAGGAACCCCATTATCCTCAGGAATGACTCTATTAACATGACAAAAACTAGCCCCAATCTCAATTCTATATCAAATCACAACCTCTACCAACCACACTCTCCTCCTTACAATAGCAATCCTCTCTATTATGATTGGAGGCTGGGGAGGATTAAACCAAACACAACTACGAAAAATCATGGCCTACTCATCCATCACCCACATAGGCTGAACAACAGCTATCGCCATCTACAACCCCACCCTAACAATTCTAAACCTCACTATCTACCTACTTATAACCGCCTCAATATTCCTCCTACTCATCCTGCAACTATCAACCACTATCCTAACACTTTCACGCACATGAAACACTATACCACTACTAACCTCCCTAATAGCTGCAGTACTCCTATCAACAGGGGGCCTACCACCCCTATCAGGATTTTTACCCAAATGAATAATCATCCAGGAAATAACAAAAAACAACCTAATCACCACGCCCGTAATAATAACAACCCTAACACTACTCAACCTATATTTTTACACTCGACTTATCTACTCTACATCACTCACATTATTCCCATGCACCAACAACGCCAAAGCCAAATGACAATTTAAAACCACCACTCCACTACCCCTCACACCAACCCTAATTATCCTCTCCACAATAATCATCCCCCTGTCACCCATACTCTCCATCCTAGAATAGGAGTTTAGGATAACAAAAGACCAAGAGCCTTCAAAGCCCTAAGCAAGTATAAACACTTAACCCCTGCACAAGGACTGCAAGACTTCATCTCACATCTATTGAATGCAAATCAAACGCTTTTATTTAAGCTAAATCCTTACTAGACTGGTGGGCCTCAATCCCACGAAACTTTAGTTAACAGCTAAATACCCTATCACATCTGGCTTCAATCTACTTCTCCCGCCGCAGAAAAAAAAGGCGGGAGAAGTCCCGGCAGGGTTTAAACTGCTTCGCCGAATTTGCAATTCATTATGGTTCATTCACCACGGGACTGTGGCAAAAAGGGGGCCTCACCCCTGTCCTTAGATTTACAGTCTAATGCTTCCTCAGCCATTTTACCTATGTTCATCACCCGCTGACTATTCTCAACAAACCACAAGGACATCGGAACCCTGTACCTATTATTTGGCGCCTGAGCCGGAATGGTAGGCACTGCCCTAAGCATGCTAATTCGAGCCGAACTAGGACAACCAGGAACACTACTAGGCGATGATCAAATTTATAACGTTATTGTTACCTCACACGCATTTATCATAATCTTCTTTATAGTAATACCAATTATAATCGGTGGTTTCGGGAACTGATTAGTCCCTTTAATAATCGGGGCCCCCGACATGGCATTCCCCCGAATAAACAACATAAGTTTCTGATTACTACCCCCATCATTTCTTCTCCTACTGGCCTCTTCCATAGTGGAAGCAGGCGCAGGCACGGGCTGAACTGTATACCCACCCCTAGCAGGCAACCTAGCTCATGCAGGCGCATCAGTTGACCTGACTATCTTCTCCCTGCACCTGGCAGGAATCTCATCAATCCTAGGTGCTATTAACTTTATTACTACCATTATCAACATGAAACCCCCTGCCATGTCCCAGTACCAAACCCCACTATTTGTCTGATCAGTACTAGTAACGGCGATCCTCCTCCTCCTCTCACTCCCAGTTTTAGCTGCCGGAATCACTATACTCCTAACGGATCGCAACTTGAATACCACATTCTTCGACCCTACCGGAGGAGGCGACCCCATTCTGTACCAACACCTGTTCTGGTTCTTTGGACATCCTGAAGTATACATTCTTATTCTACCAGGCTTCGGCATAATCTCCCACATTATCACATACTACTCCGGGAAAAAGGAACCCTTCGGCTACATAGGTATAGTGTGAGCCATAGTATCAATTGGATTCTTAGGCTTCATCGTCTGGGCCCACCACATATTTACAGTAGGAATAGACGTAGACACACGAGCATACTTTACATCCGCCACTATAATTATTGCTATTCCCACAGGAGTAAAAGTGTTTAGTTGACTAGCTACCCTGCACGGAGGTAATATCAAATGGTCCCCAGCCATATTATGGGCCCTGGGCTTCATTTTCCTGTTCACAGTGGGCGGATTAACAGGAATCGTACTGGCAAACTCGTCACTAGACATCATACTTCACGATACATACTACGTAGTAGCCCACTTTCACTACGTACTATCCATAGGAGCCGTATTTGCAATTATGGGGGCATTCGCACATTGATTTCCACTATTCTCGGGATACACCCTCAACACAACCTGAGCCAAAATCCACTTTACAACTATATTTGTAGGTGTAAACATAACATTCTTTCCACAACACTTCCTAGGCCTCTCTGGAATACCACGACGCTACTCAGATTACCCCGACGCGTACACAACATGAAACACAATCTCATCGGTAGGCTCTCTCATCTCACTAACTGCAGTAATACTAATAGTGTTCATAATTTGAGAAGCCTTCGCATCTAAACGTGAAGCAACACCAGCAGAACTCACCACCACCAACATTGAATGACTAAATGGCTGCCCACCACCACACCACACATTTGAAGAACCCACATTCGTTATAAACCTAACTCAAGAAAGGGAGGAATTGAACCCCCTAAAATCGGTTTCAAGCCAACCTCATACCCAGTATGACTTCCTTTATTAAACGAGGCGTTAATAAAAAAATTATATTACTTTGTCAAAGTTAAGTTATAGGCTAAACCCTTTACACCTCTATGGCCCACCCCCTACAACTAGGATTCCAAGACGCCACATCCCCAATTATGGAAGAATTACTTCATTTCCACGACCACACCTTAATAATTATATTCCTAATTAGCACCCTGGTACTATATATTATCTCACTGACACTATCGACCAAACTAACCCACACCAACACCATAGACGCCCAAGAGATAGAAACCGCATGAACAATCCTCCCAGCCATTATCCTCATCCTGATTGCCCTACCCTCACTACGAATTCTATACATAATAGACGAAGTTAATAACCCATTACTCACCGTCAAAACTATAGGTCACCAGTGATATTGAAGTTATGAGTATACGGACTACGAAGACTTAAACTTTGACTCATACATGATCCCCACCTCCGACCTCGAACCGGGTCAGTTCCGACTACTAGAAGTAGATAACCGGACTGTTCTACCTGTAGAAGTACCTATCCGAATGTTAATTTCATCAGAAGACGTACTTCACTCATGGACTATTCCCTCACTAGGCATCAAAACCGACGCCATCCCCGGACGACTAAACCAAACCACCCTTATATCCTCACGCCCCGGCCTCTACTACGGCCAATGCTCAGAGATCTGCGGATCAAACCACAGTTTTATACCAATTGTCCTAGAACTCACCCCACTTAAACACTTCGAAAGCTGATCCACATCAATACTCTAAATCATTTGAGAAGCTAGCACAGCATTAACCTTTTAAGTTAAAAACCGGGAACCAAATTTCCCCTCAATGAAATGCCCCAGTTAGATACATCAACATGATTTACTACCATCTTCTCAACGTATGTCTCACTATTTATTTTAATACAACCCAAACTTGCCAAACACAACTTTATCACCCCCCCCCGAACACCAAAAACACCCAACACAATAACACACTCAACCACTTGAGAAACAAAATGAACGAAAATCTATTTACCTCTTTCATCACCCCCACAATAATAGGCATTCCCGTCGTGCTCCTTATCCTAGCACTCCCAACCCTACTATTCCCCTCACCCAACCGTCTAATCAACAACCGAGTCATCTCCATACAACAATGATCTACTAACCTGATCCTAAAACAAATAATAGCCACTCATAGCCCCAAAGGACAAACCTGATCCCTAATACTAATTTCACTAATTATTTTTATCGGAGCAACAAACCTCCTGAGCCTACTCCCCCACTCATTCGCTCCCACGACTCAGCTCTCCATAAACTTGGGGATAGCCATCCCACTGTGAGCTGGAACGGTAGCCGTAGGCTTACGCCACAAAACTAAGACATCATTAGCCCACCTCCTACCACAAGGCACCCCGACCCCCCTTATCCCCATGCTAGTAATCATCGAAACAATTAGCCTACTCATCCAACCCGTAGCCTTAGCTGTACGACTCACGGCAAACATCACTGCAGGACACATACTCATACACTCTGCCGGAAGCACCACACTGACACTAATATCTATCAGCCCCATAGCAGCCTCGATCTCCTTCACCATCCTAATCCTATTAACAACTCTAGAATTTGCAGTGGCACTAATCCAAGCCTACGTCTTCACACTCCTAATTAGCCTTTACCTCCATGATAATACTTAATGACCCACCAAACACACGCCTACCACATAGTCAGCCCCAGTCCATGACCCCTAGCAGGAGCCCTATCTGCCCTACTAGTAACCTCAGGACTGACAATATGATTCCACTCCAACTCTATGACTCTACTCATTACCGGCTTAGCCACCAGTTCCCTAACAATATACCAGTGATGACGAGATATTATCCGAGAAAGTACATTTCAAGGACACCACACAAAAACCGTGCAAAAAGGACTACGATATGGTATAGTCCTATTTATCGCTTCAGAAACCTTCTTCTTTCTGGGATTCTTCTGAGCCTTTTACCACTCGAGCCTTGCACCAACACCGGAAATCGGTGCATGCTGGCCCCCTACAGGGATCAGCCCATTAAACCCACTCGAAACCCCCCTCCTAAATACCTCTATCCTCTTGGCCTCCGGAGTATCAATCACATGAGCCCACCACAGCTTGATAGAAGGCAACCGCAAACACACACTTCAAGCCTTATCTATCACTATTATCCTAGGGGTGTATTTCACCCTCCTACAAGCCTCAGAATACCTCGAAGTGTCATTTACCATATCAGATGGGGTATTCGGCTCAACTTTTTTTGTAGCCACAGGATTTCACGGACTACACGTAATTATTGGATCTTCCTTCTTGACCACCTGCTTCTTACGCCAACTAAAATTTCACTTTACCCCTAGCCACCACTTCGGATTCGAAGCGGCAGCCTGATACTGACACTTCGTGGACGTAGTATGACTACTCCTCTACGTTTCAATTTATTGATGAGGCTCATATTCTCTTAGTATAACAAGTACAGTTGACTTCCAATCAACCAGTTCCAGCAACAAAACCGGAAAAGAATAATTAACCTAATCACTACCCTACTAATCAACTCCACGCTAACCTCGTTTCTAGTCATCATTGCATTCTGACTCCCACAGTCAAACACCTATTACGAAAAATCCAGCCCATACGAATGCGGATTTGACCCAACAGGATCAGCCCGACTACCCTTCTCCATAAAATTCTTCCTAGTAGCCATCACATTCCTCCTATTTGACCTAGAAATCGCCCTACTCCTACCACTCCCATGAGCTTCACAAACTAATAATCTTAACTCAACACTAATCACAACCCTCGCCCTAATCTCGCTCCTGACACTAGGACTAGCCTACGAATGATCTCAAAATGGCCTAGAATGAACTGAATATGATAATTAGTTTAAACCAAAACAAATGACTTCGACTCATTAAACTACGACTAGACTCGTAATTATCACATGCCATTCATCTACACCAATATCCTCCTGGCACTTGCCACAGCCCTCCTTGGATTATTACTGTATCGATCACATGTAATATCCTCCCTCCTATGCCTGGAAGGCCTAATACTATCTCTATTTATTCTAAACGCCTTAACAACCCTAAGCACCCACCACACACTGTCCACCATAACACCCATTATCCTCATGGTATTCGCAGCTTGTGAAACCGCATTAGGACTAGCCCTCCTAGTCACAATTTCGAACACCTACGGATCAGACTACGTACAAAACCTCAACCTCCTACAATGCTAAAACTTATTATACCAACAACCATGCTAATCCCCCTTGTCTGACTATCAAAAAACAACATAATCTGAATTAACTCCACCATCCACAGCCTGCTTATTAGCTTAGTCAGCTTACCAATGCTTTACCAAACTACCGGCACTGGCCTAAACTTCTCATCACTGTTCTTCACTGACCCCCTCTCTGCACCCCTACTAATCCTAACAACCTGATTGCTTCCCCTAACAATCATAGCCAGCCAATCCCACCTACCCAAAAACACAACCACCCAAAAAAAAACATATATCTCAATGCTCATCCTCCTCCAGATATTCCTGATTATAACATTTACCGCCACCGAACTAATCATACTTTACATCCTATTCGAGGCAACCCTAATTCCAACTCTCATCATTATAACCCGATGAGGCAACCAAGCAGAACGACTAAACGCAGGACTGTATTTCCTATTCTATACACTAATTGGATCCCTACCACTACTAGTGGCACTAATCCATATCCAAAACTCCTTAGGATCCCTAAACTTTCTTATTATCCAGTATTGGTCCCAACCACTCCCCGCCACTTGGTCATCCAACCTCCTATGATTAGCATGCATAATGGCCTTTATAGTTAAAATACCACTATACGGACTTCACCTATGACTTCCAAAAGCCCACGTCGAAGCCCCTATCGCAGGTTCAATGGTCCTAGCCGCCATTCTATTAAAACTAGGAGGCTACGGAATACTACGCATCACAACCATCCTAGATCCACTAACTAAATCAATAGCCTACCCCTTCATGACACTATCCCTATGAGGGATAATTATAACTAGCTCAATTTGCCTCCGCCAAACCGACCTAAAATCTCTAATCGCCTACTCCTCAGTAAGTCACATAGCACTAGTAACTGTAGCAATCCTCATCCAAACCCCATGAAGTTTCACAGGAGCTTCAACCCTAATAATCGCTCACGGACTGACCTCACCCCTACTATTCTGCCTAGCCAACACCAACTATGAACGCACCCACAGCCGCACCATAATCCTGGCCCGCGGACTTCAAACCCTTTTACCCCTAACAGCACTATGATGACTCCTAGCCAACTTAGCCAATCTAGCTCTCCCTCCCACGATCAACCTAATAGGAGAACTATTCATGATTGTATCAACATTCTCATGATCCAACACCACAATTATACTATTGGGACTCAACATGACAATTACCGCCCTATACTCATTATCCATTCTAACTACCACACAACGCGGCAATCTAACCAACCACATCCACATGATCAAACCAACCTTCACACGAGAAAACTCACTAGTACTCATACATCTACTTCCACTGATCCTCTTGTCAACCAACCCCAAACTCGTCCTAGGACTACCCTGCTGTAGGCATAGTTTACCAAAAACACTAGATTGTGAATCTAGAAACAGGACCCCAAACACCCTTGCCAACCAAGATAGACATCCAAGAACCGCTAACTCTTGCCACCGTATATAAAAATACGGCTCTCTTGCTTTTATAGGACAAAAGCCGTCCCTTGGTCTTAGGAACCAAAAACCTGGTGCAACTCCAGATAAAAGTAATTAACCTACTCCTCATATTCACCCTAATTACTTTTCTTATCCTAATCACGTCTACCATCCTCCCAACCTCAAAAACCCATAACACCCTCCAATACCCAAACTACATAAAAATATCCATCGTGTACGCCCTACTAACCAGCACAATCCCAGCTATCGTGCTTATTTGATCAGGACAAGAAACCACTATCTCAAACTGACACTGAATGACAATTCAAACCGTAAAAATCACCCTAAGCTTTAAACTAGATTTCTTCGCACTAATATTTATCCCAGTAGCACTCTTCGTAACATGATCAATCATAGAGTTCTCAATATGATATATGTACTCGGACCCCCACATCAACCGCTTCTTCAAATATCTCCTCCTATTCCTAGTTACCATAATCATCCTTGTAACCGCCAACAACCTTCTCCAACTATTTATTGGATGAGAGGGAGTTGGCATCATATCCTTCCTACTAATCGGATGATGACACGGACGGGCCAACGCCAACACGGCAGCACTCCAAGCGGTCCTGTATAACCGCATAGGAGACGTAGGCTTTATCCTAGCTATAGCATGATTCCTACTCAACTCCAACTCATGAGAACTCCAACAAATCCTCATACTAAACCCAACCGAGAACACCCTCCCCCTCCTAGGACTACTTCTAGCAGCAATGGGAAAATCAGCCCAATTTGGCCTACACCCCTGGCTGCCATCAGCTATAGAAGGACCAACCCCCGTATCGGCATTACTACACTCTAGCACCATGGTGGTAGCAGGCATCTTCCTACTCGTGCGATTCCATCCCCTCTTACAAAACAACAACCTAACCTTAACTCTAGCCATATGCCTGGGAGCCACTACCACCCTATTCACCGCAATCTGTGCTCTAACACAAAATGACATCAAAAAAATTATCGCTTTCTCTACATCGAGCCAATTAGGCTTAATGATAGTAACAATTGGGATTAACCAACCCAACCTAGCATTTCTACACATCTGCACCCACGCATTTTTCAAGGCAATACTGTTCCTATGCTCCGGATCCATCATCCACAATCTAAACAATGAACAAGACATCCGAAAAATAGGCGGACTACTCAAAGCCCTCCCCTTTACCACAACCTCACTTATCATTGGAAACCTAGCGCTAACCGGCATTCCATTCCTCACTGGCTTCTACTCCAAAGACCTAATCATCGAAACAGCAAACGTATCGTACACCAACGCCTGAGCCCTCCTAATCACCCTGATCGCCACCTCCATCACAGCCATATATAGCACACGCATTATCCTCTTCGTCCTGCTAGACCAACCGCGCTTCCAAACCCTAGTCCCAATCAACGAAAACAACCCCTTCATCCTCCACCCCATCAAACGCCTAACAATGGGCAGCATCTTCATAGGATTCCTAATCTCCAACAACATAACACCAATGCCAACCCCCCATATAACAATACCAGTATATCTAAAACTATCAGCACTAACGGTCACTACCCTCGGATTCCTACTGGCCATCGAACTAAATCAACTAACCCACAACCTACAACTTAAAAAGCCATCCCACCCATACCTATTCTTCAACCTACTAGGCTTCTTCACCACTATCATACACCGAACACCACCTCACCTCACCCTCACTATCAGCCAGAACCTAGCAACAACCCTACTAGACCTGACCTGACTAGAAAAAACAACACCAAAAGGTCTATCTCAACTCAACCTTCTGGCCTCAATCAACATCTCAAACCAAAAAGGACTAATCAAACTCTACTTTCTCTCTTTCCTCACATCACTGCTCTTGGCCTCCCTTCTAATATTCTACCACCCCGTGTAACCTCAACCACAACAAAAACACTAATAAATAAAGCCCACCCAGCCATAATCACAAACCAAATCCCATAACTATACAATGAAGACACCCCAACATAATCCTCACGAACAAATCCCTCTCCCCCACCACCAAAAATAACCCAATCCCCCATACACTCAAAACTACAAAACATAAACTCTACACTACTGTTAACCAAGAATAAAACAACTACCAACCCTTCAACCAACAGGCCCACAAGTAAACCTCCAAAAACAACAACATTAGACCCCCAAACCTCTGGATACTCCTCAATTGCTATAGCCGTGGTATACCCAAATACTACTAATATACCACCAAGATAAACCAAAAATACCACTAAGCCCAAAAAAGAACCCCCAAAACCCACCACCATACCACACCCCACCCCTCCCCCCACAACCAACCCTAATCCACCATAAATAGGGGACGGCTTACACGAAAACCCAACAAAACCGACCACGAAAACCACACTCAATATATACATAACATACATCATAATTCCCACATGGAGTTTCACCACGACCAGTGATACGAAAAACCACCGTTGTAATTCAACTATAAGAACTAATGACCAACATTCGCAAAATTCACCCATTACTCAAACCCATCAACCACGCACTCATCGACCTACCCACACCACCAAATATCTCAGCATGATGAAACCTAGGATCCCTCCTAGGAACATGCCTAATCATACAAGTCCTAACAGGACTATTCCTAGCAATACACTACTCACCTGACACAACAACCGCCTTCTCATCCATCACCCATATTTGCCGAGACGTAAATTACGGCTGAACCATCCGATACCTCCACGCTAATGGAGCATCAATATTCTTTATATGCCTATACTTACACATCGGACGAAACCTATACTATGGCTCCTACTCCTACCTAGAAACCTGGAACACCGGAGTAACACTGCTACTCACCGTAATAGCCACGGCATTCATGGGATATGTACTGCCGTGAGGACAAATATCGTTCTGAGGAGCAACAGTGATTACAAACCTGCTCTCAGCCACCCCCTACATCGGAACAGACCTGGTAGAGTGAATTTGAGGCGGATTCTCTATTGAAAAAGCCACACTAACCCGATTCTTCACCCTCCACTTCATCACACCATTCATTACCCTAGCCTTAGTCCTGACACACCTTCTATTCCTCCACGAAACAGGATCAAACAACCCACTAGGCATCCCATCAAACCCCGACAAAATCCCGTTCCACCCATACTACACCATTAAAGACGCCCTTGGCCTACTTATTATAATTCTAATCACACTAACACTCACCCTACTCCACCCAGACCTCCTGGGAGACCCCAACAACTACACCCCAGCAGACCCACTCAACACCCCACCACACATCAAGCCAGAGTGATATTTTCTCTTCGCCTACACTATCCTACGCTCCACCCCAAGCAAACTCGGCGGCGTCCTAGCTCTCACCTGCTCCATCCTCGTACTAGTAATTATCCCCATAACACACACAGCAAAACAACGAAGCCTAACATTCCGACCAATCAGCCAATGCCTATTCTGAATCCTAGTGGCTGACTTACTAATCCTGACATGAATCGGGGGCCAACCAATAAACCCCCCATTTACTACCATTGGCCAACTAGCATCGATCCTATACTTTTCTATCATTCTAATCCTTACACCAACAGCAGGCCTAATCGAAAACAACCTAATAAAATGATAACAGCCCCCGTAGTATAACAAATTACACTAGCCTTGTAAGCCAGAAACGAAATACGCATTTCCGAGGGCACCTCAGGGAGGAGACTACCATCAGCCCCACCATCAGCTCCCAAAGCCAAAATTCTAATTAAACTACCCCCTGATTTAGACAACCACTGCAACCTAACCAAATCCCAGTGTACCACACCAGTATTGAAAAACTCAATCCCACCGCGCCGTGCCTGACCACCCAGACCGGTCCTATGCTTTATCGTGCATACATTTATATTCCCCATGCATATCATCTATATACTAACTGTTGTTACGTTACAATACTGACCACCCAGACCGGTCCTATGCTTTATCGTGCATACATTTATATTCCCCATGCATATCATCTATATACTAACTGTTGTTACGTTACAATACTGACCACTACCACGTCACATAGCGCATTACGTCCTTGATCGTACAGGGCACATGGCTTGAAATTAGTCCCAGCCACCATGCATATCACCTCCCATATCTTTCCTTAATCACCAAGCTTCGGGAAATCAGCAACCCACCCAATAAGTGTCCCTCTTCTCGCTCCGGGCCCATCGATCGTGGGGGTTTCTATACTGGAACTATAACTGGCATCTGGTTCTTTCTTCAGGGCCATACAGCTAGTAATCGCCCACTCGTTCCCCTTAAATAAGACATCTCGATGGACTAATGACTAATCAGCCCATGATCACACATAACTGTGGTGTCATGCATTTGGTATCTTTTTTTTTGGGGGGGGGAACTCGCTATCACTCCACTACGGCCACCTAGAGGCGGCCTTGAGCCGGTGATCTAATTGTAGACGCGCTCACGGTGAAGTATCGACGCGGTCAACATAGGCAAACCATAAGGCAGTTTTCAGTCAGTGGGAAGGGCGGGAATTCATTTAATGGTAGCAGGAAAGTCTGGTTAATGATTGTAAGACATAACAGTTAATGGTTACAGGACATATACCCTCAATGGTTACAGGGTATTTATTTAATGGTCGCAGGACATACGCGTACGTATACGCGTACGTATACGTGTACGTATACGTGTACGTATACGCGTACGTATACGTGTACGTATACGTGTACGTATACGCGTACGTATACGTGTACGTGTACGTGTACGTGTACGTGTACGTGTACGCGCGCGCATGCTCAACAAACCCCCCCTACCCCCCCGTACTTGCCCAACGCATTCTCACGCCACCTTTTTAGTCCTGTCAAACCCCAAAAGCAGGACAATGACATAAGTGCCTAACAAGTAGACATTACTCCTATTTTTTTCATCACTAACGATGTTTTATTTACACCAATACTAACGTGGCACTCAAACATCTCGAGATTCCACTGTGAAAAAAGCCTATGTCTTAATGAAATTATAATTAAATTTAAGAACCCTTTTTTCATTATCGCCATCGCAGATAATATTAACGCAATATTTCGTTACAGTCGCATCCCAGTAA